CCCTTCCCGAACCAAACATGAATTTTTCAATTCATTTGGCTCTCATGCTCAATTACGTCATGGTCACTGCCCATATCTTGTTATGACTGGAATGAGCCTATCCTCTTTTCTCTATTCAGATTCACACCCGTCACAAATTGAAAAACGGATTACGAATACTAATTCAAGATCATACTAAAATTTTGAGGACTCTTCTGACCAAATAAAAAAAATCTGAAATTGTCAGCAAAGTTGCTTTTTTTTAGTGAAATTCAAAGAATTCGTTTCCCTTTTTCCATTATATATTCCATTACATAGGTCATCGATTTGGCATTTGATAAGATAATATAAAAAAAATTTAATGTGACCCGCAATACAAAAATGGTTTCAAATAATTTTCTCGACATGAGTGTTCTATATCGAACAAAAAATTTCAACTAGTCCTTCATTTCAAATTTCAAATGCCGCTAGTAGTAGAAAGAATACCATGCTATGTTTGGACTTCAAAAGGTTCGCTTTAACCATATAATTAATCCCGCATTATTGGTTGATTGAGAATCAAAGCAAAGCGGATTTACCAAAAAATTACGAAATGCTACGTTTCTTAAATAGTTTCAATATCATTTTTTTTTTTTTTTTTGAATTGAAAAAAGTCAACGAATTTCCAAATTCATAAGTAATTCGCGAGATCATGCACCTTTTACTTTCAATTTTAGTTAAAAAACTAATAGTTAAAGTTCAAATGAAAATAATGAAAAAAAAAGTGCAGCTGGGCCAGTCCAGCCTATTCTTGAAATAAACAACTCGCACACACTCCCTTTCCAAAAAAGATCAATACACCAAATACTACACTTAGATTTATTGGATTTGTTGCTAAAATATCGGTATTAAACCCAAAACTCCCAGCCATCGGCCATTGGCCCAAGGAAAGGAAAGAATCGGTTAGATTTTTCATACAATCTCCTCTCTGTTTTTTACAGATAGATAAACAAGAATAGCTTTTTCTTTTTTTGTATCACTTCTCTTATATATACTTCTATATATTCTTATATTTGATTTCTATAAATTTCTTATATCAATAGAATTGATTTATAAATCAATAACGATTGTCTCCTTATTTTGATTTGCATTTCCCTCTCTCTTTCTCTCTCTCGATATAGCGAAAAAACAAAAAAAAAAGAAAGTTTATATGGATTTTTTCAATTCAAAATTCCTATACAAATAGATATAGATATCCTAATAAAAATAATACTTAGTATTATTTTCGAATTAGCTAGCAAATTGCAAGTTTCATATTAATTTCGGAATATTTCGTTGGTGGAAGACTCCTTAAGTTTCAATTTCTACGAACGGGAAGGAAGAAAGCGGATCGGTATGCGAATTACTCATCCTTAAATCTTTCCTTCCCGGGCAGGGAGTCGTGCCCCACATTGTAAATTGTAGGAGTGAATTATTGATATAATTCCAAAAAGCAAGTGAAATAAATTCAGAAAATAAGTCAAAATTTTCTAGATCTATCTATATCTATTTGTAATTGTTTAAGTGTTTAAGACAAGATTAAACAAACGGATTTGCAAATAACAGCGCTAAAGCGACAACCAATCCATAAATTGTTAATGCTTCCATAAAAGCCAGACTAAGCAATAAAGTACCTCGTATTTTTCCCTCCGCCTCGGGCTGTCTTGCGATCCCCTCTACAGCTTGGCCCGCAGCAGTCCCTTGGCCAACCCCAGGTCCAATAGAAGCAAGTCCGACAGCTAACCCAGCAGCAATAACGGAAGCGGCAGAAATCAGTGGATTCATGATAAATTGAATTTCTTAAAAAAAAAAAAAAATGGTTAATGATACAATCATTCAATGAATTATCGATGAATTATTCCATCACTCAGTTTCATCCAATCAAAGTAACTATAACTAAAAATAAAAACTCCAAATTGAAGTAATAGAATAATATTCTTTAATCATGAGAACTGATTCTCTATCGCTTTTTGAAGTTGGATTCTTCGGAATCCAAAACCAAAGACGTCTATTGGAATACCTATTGAAATTCATAGTATTAGTAGGGTCTTAGATAGTTTTAGGTCATATATAACTATTCAATATCTAATATCCCATATACATGTCTTTCTTACAGAATGTAAACCAACTTAGTTGGATCTTAGAGGCAGTAGAATTCTTGTTGAACGAGAAAAGCTCCCCAGCTGAATTCGATATCGATAATAGTTGGATTCTAGGTACACAATTTTGAACTGGCTAATTTCTTTTTTTGAATCGCGTTTTTTAATTCTTCTCTTGCTGTATGATTATTCCGCATGGGTCGAATTTACCTAGAAAAATAGAAAACTTGGTTAAGGCGAATCATTTCATAGAAATTTTCATTAGCATTTTATTCGATTTTCTTTTTTTTTCTTCGTTTTTATTCAATTTTATTTATTTAATTAAAAATATTTATAAAAAAAATAATAGATATAAACAGGACATTTATTTTAGGAAACCGATCCTCTTTCGTTTTTTTTTTAGAAGCTCAAAAATATTTTATTTTAATGGAACCTTTTTTCCTATTACGGTATATTATAACTGCCTTAACTTAATTCGTTATCCTTTATTAGTTATCTATTTTGATGTTCCCCAAGTAGATTATCGTGAGTTCCACTATTATTTTTTGGTCGAAATTTTAAAAACAACTATTTTTAAGTGCAGTCAATGATGACCCTCCATGGATTCTCCTATATAAGCGGCGGCTAAAGTTGCAAAAATAAGAGCTTGAATACCACTGGTAAATAATCCAAGGAACATGACAGGTATAGGAACTACTAAAGGTACTAAAGAAACAAGAACAACAACTACTAATTCATCGGCTAAAATATTTCCGAACAGGCGAAAACTAAGTGATAAGGGTTTTGTAAAATCTTCCAAAATATTAATGGGTAAAAGGATTGGAGTAGGTTGAATGTATTTACTGAAATAACCTAATCCTTTTTTGCTAAGACCCGCATAGAAATAGGCTACGGAGGTGAGTAAAGCTAAAGCAACAGTAGTATTTATATCATTCGTGGGTGCGGCTAATTCTCCGTGGGGTAACTGTATGATTTTCCATGGTAAAAGAGCCCCTGACCAATTACAAACAAAAATAAATAGGAACATAGTTCCTATAAAAGGAACCCATGGACCATATTCTTCTCCAATCTGGGTTTGACTCACGTCTCGAATGAATTCAAGGACATATTCGAAGAAATTCTGCCCGTCATTCGGAATGGTTTGTGGATTCCGAACAGCTATACTGGCTGAAACTAATAAGATAGCAATTACAACCCAAGAAGTAATAAGTACTTGACCATGAACTTGAAAACCTCCTATTTGCCAATATAAATGTTGGCCTACTTCTACACCCGATATTTCGTATAACACTTTGAATGTGTTGGTGGAACATGAGAGAACATTCATATTACCCTCTGACAGAAATTGAAATTCCAGGAAATTATTTTAATTCAACCATCTCTTTTTCTACTTGCTTATTTGAATTTTTTGATACGAACTAATAACATAATATCCCTACTCATTTTTATCTCATTTATATAATCAAATTCAAGAATAGTAAACGATTCGATAAATTTCTGGAGGGTTCCAAAAAACAAAATTTCTATCTTCTTATTAATTACGTATTTCGTATATAGCTAGAACGACCCTCACAAATTGCGAATACTAATTTGTTAAGAATTAATCGGATTGAAGCTATAGCGTCATCATTTGCTGGAATTGAAATATCTGCCAGGTCGGGATCACAATTTGTATCGATTAAGCAAATTGTTGGAATTCCCAAAGTGATACATTCTCGAAGAGCTGTATATTCTTCTTGCTGATCAATGATAATTATAATATCGGGTAACCCCGTCATATATTTAATCCCACCCAGATATGTTTGCAAATGGGATAATTGTCTCTTGAACATAGCTGCGTCTCTTTTTTTTGGAAGACAGTAGAAGTTTCCTGTCTTTTGTTCGATTCTCAAGTCCCTGAACTTATGAAGTCTCGTTTCTGTAGTGGACCAATTGGTTAACATACCACCGAGCCATTTTTTATTAACATAATGACACCGAGCCCTTATTGCAGCCCGCGCGACTAAATCGGCTGCTTTAGTTTTTGTACCAACAATTAAAAACTCTTTTCCCTTACTTGCTGCATCAAAAACTAAATCACAAGCTTCTGATAAAAAACGCGCAGTTTTAGTAAGATTTGTGATATGAATACCTTTACGCTTGGTCGAAATATACGGCGACATCCTCGGATTCCATTTCCTAGTCCCATGACCAAAATGAACTCCGGCTCCCATCATCTCTTCCAAATTTATGTTCCAATATCTTCTTGTCATTTCTTCCCACACTTCCTCTTTCTTTTTTGTTTCAAAAAAAGTAACGAGGTTGTCTTGAACTAAATAATTGTTCCGACGGAACCTTTTCTTCTATCGTAGATTGGACGTCTCAATGTCAATACACAATCCAAACTGCTAACCTCTATTCATTATTATCTGAATTTAGTATCGGAATTTCCATTACCCCCTCAAGACCATATAGAAAGAGTTTTGCAAATGGAAATTGAATGCCAAAACGCAAGAAAGAATACACTTTGTTTAGGACTCATTAAATGCTATATGATATAAATCATTCCTCAGGGAAATCCTTTTGAACGACAAGAATCAAATAAGCCCGCGTGGTGGAACAAAATATCGTGTCTTTCCCCCGTTAAAAAGATCTGCTTTTTACTTTTCAAAGGAATGTGGTGCCGCAGTAATCTTTTAAATCCGGTCCCAACGGGGATCATCCCACCTATAACAACGTTCTCTTTTAGACCTTTCAACCAATCGATACGACCACGAAGAGCTGCTTTGGCTAAAACTCGAGCAGTTTCTTGAAAACTCGCTTCCGATATGAAACTTTGAGTATTCAAAGATGCTCTTGTTATTCCCAATAGGATAGCGCGGTACCAGATCGATTCTTCTAAAGCGCGCCCTGTTCGTTCCGCTCGCAACAATCCAATTAGTTCTCCCGGTAAAAAAACATTAGACATTCCATCCTCGGAAACCAACACTTTTGATGTTATTTGGCGTACAATGATCTCTATGTGCCTATTATGAATTTGCACCCCTTGGGATCGATAAACCTTTTGTATCTTATTAACCAACGATATACGACTTTGCACTATAGTCAGCTCAGTCCCAATCAAGAATCCCCAAGGAATTCCAAGAATTTGTGGTATATACGTGTTCCAACCCACAATTCTTTTTTGTAGGTTCATTGATATTGAATCAATTGAACGCACTTCTAAGACCTGTTCCACTTTTGGAAGACCTTGCGTTATATCACCGGATCTCGATTTTTCATATATAAATGTAACTAATGTATCTCCTTCGTAAAAGATTTCTCCATAATGTCCATGAACAGTTGCTCCCGGAGTGGCCAAATAAGGTTTAGCCAATCTTATTACTACAGAGTCACCTTGAATAAGCAAAACTTGACCCGATTTGAAAGGGGGTCCGTTTTTGGCTATATATCCATTTTGACAAATCAACTCACCGAGACTAATTATTGTGGGGCGTTCTTCCCAATAATTAGAACAATAACTTTGATGGCGAAAATACCAATTCAAATTGAATAAATTGAAAACGATTTTCTCATACGGCTTACGATTTGAAATTATCCCATTTTCATCCATTAAATAATATTTAAGCCCTTGAAAAGTCGGTTTTAAATTTTCAAATTTAGGATATTTAGTTATTAAGATCGGATTATGAGTTAGTAAATAATAAAAAGAATAAAAATGAAAAAAATTAAACACCGTTCCTAACGGTCCGATCGAATTCCTAATTTGAATTATAGGATCTGTTGAAATGAATTCTTTTTTTACATTGAGATTGAGATATTTTATATCGTTGAATAGGTCCATTCTGAAACAATTCGATGATGATAAAATCATCAAGGAAGGGTATTCCTTATTGTTATTTAACAATGTGCGAATTGTTCCGTGATTTTGGGGGTTAAGTGATTGTTTCATTTTTCTCTTTTTATAAATATAAATGGAATAAAAAGGATTGATGTTGGTATGATCTGATACCTTATCGGGAATAAATCCTAAACCTGAGAGATCAGTTCTTTTTTTGCGATACGAAATAGCGGATTTTACTAAGTCGATTATTAGGAAAGCTCGAACCAAACCATTTGTACTTACTTCAATAAAAGAAGTACAGCCCTCCTCGATCAACGAACTTTTTATGCCTTGGTCCCAATTCAAAATTAAACAAGTCCGAATTAGTTGAATACTGGTATCAGAAATTCCTTGAATGGGTTTGGCATTTCCATAAACAATATAATTGACAACTCTAAGTTGCATATTATCCCTTTCTTGTAAAAAATCCGGAGGGAAGAGTGTTGGTAAATTTAGACCATCTGATATCTCATATGTTACTACCGGGCGAACTAAAACAAAATACTTTTTCTTAGTAGATGTGATCCGTTGGACATAGATCCAATTTTTCCATTTCTTTGAGTCCGTAAAAGTGATGTTTACTTTTCCTGGAGGTATCAAGATCCCGCTGTGTCGGGATATCTTATCGGTCTCCCCCGGAAAATGAATATCTCCGGAAAATATTTTCAGTTCAATTCTCGTTTTTTTTCTCTCTATTCGGACTAATCCGCCCACGTGGCTTCTTGTATTTATATTGAAAACAATTCGTGTATCTATTCCAATGAGACTATTATTTCGTATCATTATCAAAGAAGATTCAGGTAAACTATGCACTTCTTCGGGAATGAAAAAAAAAGGATCTAGTCTCATTTGGTATTTTGACTTCAATTCTTTTATTGGTCGAGACTCAAAAAAATCCTCTTTTTTAACGAGTGAATGCACGCCCAGAGTCCCATATTTAGTAATTCCCGAACTCTTTCTTCTGTATCGAGGATCATCGAAATAAGCAAAAATACTAGTATTTCTACGGAAAATACCATTTATTGGTAGTTCAATCGAGATACCTGAATGAGGCATTAACTCTTTCTTTCGTTCTTGAATCGATTGGATTGGAACGAGAAATCTATTTACTCGCCTTTTTCCCAATAAATGAGAATTACCATGTAAAATCGTCAGATTCCAACGAACGGGTTCTGAATAATTAGGAATCTTGTCTTCTGTTTTTTGACCAGAAAAATATGAACGAAGTAATTTGTATTTTCGTGGATCATTATTCATTGAGAGAGTTGAAATTGGCCCGCGTTCTACAAAAAGGGACGAAATATTCATTTGATCTTGATCCTTGTGCGGTGAAAAGGGGACTGCACTGGATCTCCACGAACCTCCTGATAATATCCATAAATGACTTGTTTTTGGTAAAAGATGAACATTACTATATGTAAATGTGGATGCGTGATACACAGCATTACTCCAGTGCATTTCTCCCTCTGAGTCCGAATAAATATGTTTTTGAACTCTCTCTTTCAAATTCAAAGTGTATGGTACCTCGCGAATCTCAGCAATTACTTGTTCTGCTTCGACATATTGATTATTTTGAACCAAAAGAAAACTTTTAGGTGGAATAGTTACATGATGGAGAATCTCCTCACTCTGAATAGTGACATATAAGGCTATAGAACATATAAAAGCAGGATGCCCGTGACGCGTACGCGTGGGATGAACGAAATCTTCATTAAATTGAATTTTTCCATTCGACGGAGCTCGTACATGTTCTGCAGTACCGCCTGTGAAGACTCCTCCAGTATGAAAAGTTCTTAATGTTAGTTGAGTCCCCGGTTCTCCAATGGATTGCCCCGCAATAATACCTACAGCTTCTCCCAACTCGACCAGGTCGCCATGAGTGGGACTCCTACCGTAACATAATTGACAGATCCAAGATGTACTCCTACAAGTAAAAGGAGTTCGAATAAAAATTAGTTGAGTTTGAAAGGTTATGAATTGATGGACAAGCCCAAATCCAATATCTTGATTTCGGATGGCGATACAACGTGAGCCCATATATATATCCTCTGCTAATACACGACCAACTAATGTTTGAATAAAAATTCTTTCGGACTCGGGACTCATCCCATTTTGAGGACTTACGGCAACCCCTCGAGCGGTTCCACAATCCGTTCGACGTACAACAATGTGTTGAACTACTTCAACAAGTCGGCGCGTAAGATATCCCGCATCCGAGGTTCGTACAGCCGTATCCACAACCCCTTTTCGGGCTCCGTAGCAAGAAATGATATATTCTGTTAAAGACAGCCCTTCGCGTAAATTACTTTGGATAGGTAAATCAATCATTTGTCCTTGAGGATCTGACATTAATCCCCTCATACCTACTAATTGGTGCACTTGAGATGCATTTCCTCTAGCTCCCGAAAAAGACATTATATGGACTGGATTAAGTGAATCTGTCATCCTAAAATTAGGATTCATTTCTTGTCGCAAATATTCACTTGTAGCATACCACACCTCAATAGATTGGCGTAATTTTTCTATTGCGTGCACATTCCCATAATGATGGTGTTGTTCTAAAATGAAACTATGTTCTTCAGCATCTTGTACTAACGATCCCTTAGAAGGGATCGTTAAAAGATCATCAATCCCTAATGAAATGGATGTAGCAGTGGCTTGCTGGAAACCCAGAGTTTTGACTTGATCGAGAATGTGTGATGTATATGCCATTCCGAAGTGATCTATTAATTTGCTAATAAGTTTTTTAATAGCAGTTCCGTCTATTATTTTATTGTGAAAGACTAGATTGACTCGTTCTGCCATAAGTCCCTCCATATTCTGCTGATTGGGATTCGACAATGAGTTTGAGTCAATGATTTGAAAACTTCCCTTTATCAATATTAATACCTATAGAAAGTCAGAGGAAGTAGAGTCCTAGTAGAAACAGAAAGATCAAAATTCCCGCCAGTGTTACAAAATCACTTAATTGAGATGCCATATGATTAGTGACCAGACGAGCAGGCTCGACAAAACCCTTGTAGGGCTTCTTCGATTTCTCGAAAAAGAGAAAGATGACCAATAGTTGTTCGAATATATATACAAAGAATTTCTTTTTTTATACTTCTTACTAAAAACGAGTGTTCATAAATCTCCTGACAAGTACCCCCTGATTCATAGTGAATCTCGATGGGACCTTCTTTTGAAGCAATAATGCGTTGATCGAGTCGCCAGCGGAGCCAAAAAGGACTATCTAAATTGAGTCTTTTCTGCCGATAAGCTCCAATTGCATTATAGGAATTACAAAAAAAAGGTTCTTTTTGTTTCTTAGACTGATGATTATTATCATTATTTCGTTCATTTTGATACGTTCTTCGATTCCATGGATTATACCTATTTCTACAAATACCTCGGCGATTCCCAATGGTTAATACATATAAACCAATAAGCATATCTTGGGTTGGTACGGAAATAGGATCCCCAATAGCTGGAGACAATAGATTCATATGCGAAAACATAAGTAAATGGGCCTCTGCTTGAGCCTCCAAAGATAAGGGTACATGAACAGCCATTTGATCCCCATCAAAGTCTGCATTGAATCCCTTACGAACTAATGGATGTAAACAAACCGCCCGTCCTTCGACTAAAATGGGTTGAAATGCCTGTATGCCTAATCTATGCAAAGTGGGCGCTCTATTCAGCAATACAGGGTGCCCCTGCATAACTTCCTGCAATATTTCCCATACAATTGTATCTTTTTCCCGAATTTGACTCTTAGCAACTCCTATGTTGGAAGCAAGATGTTGTCTAATTAGTCCCCGAATTACAAATGTCTGGAAAAGCTCTATTGCTATTTCCCGAGGCAATCCACATCGATGTAGTGGAAGTGAGGGTCCTACAACAATGACAGAACGACCCGAATAATCAACCCGTTTGCCAAGCATAGTCTCGCGAAATCTTCCCTCTTTTCCTTCAATTACATCAGAAAACGACTTGTAAACCTTATTATGACCATCCCTGATTGGCTGTCCGCGAATTCCATTATCAAGAAGCGTATCTACGGCTTCTTGTACCAATTTCTCTTGACACATTACTAATTCCCCCGGTGTAGATCTATTTGTTGTTAATAGATCGGTAAGCGTATTGTTTCGATAGATGACTCTTCTATAGAGTTCATTAATATCCGAGCTCATTAGCTTACCCCCATCTATCTGAATGATGGGTCGTAATTCAGGAGGAAGAACTGGTAGTAAACATAAAACCATCCATTCGGGTTCGATATTTGTTCGAATAAAGTGTTTAGCTAATTCTACGCGTCTAATCAAAAAATCCCTTCTTCTTCCAATTTTGAGATCTTCCCATTCATTACCCGTGCTTCTTTCTTGGCCTAATTCCTTCCATTCTACTAATGAATAATCTAGAATACTTTGCAAATCTATATCGGCTAATTGTTCTCGTATCGCACCTGCTCCAGTACAAATTTCTCGATTTCGAAATATATCGAAACCTTGAGTAGTAAAAAAAACTGGGATGCTGTATTTCCAGGATTGTATTTCATATTCGAATAACCCTCGTAATCGTAAGAAAGTAGGTTTTTTCGCTATAGGCCTAGCAAAAGAAAAATTGGGATAGGATTCTCCCCCCCTTTCAAATCGGACGTGAAAGTTTCTTTTCGTCCGGCTCAAGTAGTTAGAGAACCAAATAAACAAAAAAAGAGGTTTTGTTTTTACTTTCGAATTTTCGAAAAATCTCCTCGAATCTACTCCTTACTCAAGTTAGTAGTAAAGACCAAGTAACATTTCATTGATTCATTCTGTTTTTTTTCTAGTTTTTTCATTTTTTATTTAATTCAAAATAAATGATACTATGTCCATATAACTAAATGAAATAGGAAATTCTTGAGTAGTCTACTTCCCCTCGAACGCGGAATCCCCTTAAGGGTTGCAATTCAAAAGGGATTTCCTTGTCCATGTACCCCTCCATTTGATTCGATCTTTTAGGTCCTGACATCGCCTCGACGATTATGTTAAGATGTTCTTAAAGCCTATATGCGATGGATAGACTCCTGCAACCATGCATATTTACCCACTGAGAAACAGAATTTAAATTAAGGAAGTCTTTTTTCACGAGGTACAACTCAAAATTACTCATTTTTGACTACTGAATGAATCGACCATAGACCAACTCCCCGCTCTTTTTTTGTTAATATTTTATACACCCATAATTCTGAGCTTCACGTTACTCCTTTCACGAGACATGTCAGATTGGGGACATCCCCACTAACTGGGAAGACAGTGTATCATTTTGAATCTGTAAAATTCGAATTTCGATCAAATCACACATCGCAGTATACAAGGCCTTCCAATTCTTTAAGAGGTTTATCTAAAAGATTCGCGATATAACTAGGTAGACGTTTCAAATACCACACATGGGTTACTAGACAAGCCAGTTTGATATATCCCATTTGATATCTTCGAATACGAGAATCCGCAAATTCAACTCCGCATTGTTCACAAAATCTCTGGTCCTCTTTTTCATCTCTGATTACTCGATAATTTCCACAAGCACAAATTCCACTTTTTATAGGACCAAAAATTCTTTCACAAAACAATCCATCCTTTTCGGGTTTATTGGTTTTATAATGAAAAGTATAGGGTTTTGTTACCTCTCCAACGATCTCGCCATTAGGGAGGATTTTGTTAGCCCAAGCACTTATCTTTTGAGGCGAAACTGATTCAATTCGGAGTTGTTGATGTTTATACCGATCGATCATAGAATAAAAATTCCGATTCGTCGTTTCGATTAAGCTTCCTTTCTATTAATCTGTAAATTTTTATCAGATACAAGGCAATGATTCAGTTCTAGAGCCAAAGAGCGTAGTTCTCGAACGAGCAATCGAAAAGATTCTGGAGCATCCGCAGGTTTAGGTATTGTTCCTCCAATCATCGTAATACCAAGGACTTCTTGACGAGCTCGAATATGATCCGATTTATAAGTAAGCATCTCTTGTAAAATATGAGCAACGCCAAATCCCTCTAGCGCCCAAACCTCCATTTCTCCTACCCGTTGTCCACCTTGCTTAGCCCGTCCTCTAAGGGGTTGTTGTGTAACAAGTGCATAATGTCCACTCGAACGCCCGTGTATTTTATCATCAACTTGATGAATTAATTTCAAGATATAAGGCTTTCCTAGTAAAACAGGTTGTTCAAAAGGATCTCCCGTTCTGCCATCAAATATTCGGCTTTTTCCGGGATACTCCGGTTCAAAGACCCATGGATTCGCTGTTTGCTTACTAGCTTCATATAATTGCGAAAACACTAGTTTTCTAGAAGCTTCTTGTTCATATCTCTCATCAAAAGGTGCTATTCGATAATGTCTATCTAGCAGATCCCCCGCTAATCCGAGCGAGCATTCAAATATCTGTCCTACATTCATTCGTGAGGGCACTCCTAATGGATTGAAAACCATATCAATAGGTCTTCCATCTTGCAAATAAGGCATATCTTGTCGAGGTAAAATTTTGGAAATAATACCTTTATTCCCATGTCTTCCAGCTACCTTAT